ATACAAGATTTTCTTGGTTTTGCATATTTTGCATAGTTGATCTAAGATCTCTTTTATTTGCAATTTTGTTTTCTTTTTTTTTCTTGAATTCAAATTCAAAATATTTTTTTTCGTTTGGCGGTATAATTCCTTTTTGTTTTCTATTCATGTTTTGAGTTTCACTAAGACTTTCATTTCTATTAAAATGAAAAAAAAGGAACTTGCTTGGTATAAACCAGGGTTTCATTTTATATGCATTATAAAATAGACAAAATTCTGGGAAGAACCAAACTTCTAGATTCGATATAGGATGACTTAGTATTTCTGTATTCATTCCCATCCAATCCCATTTGTTTTTTTGATTGGATGAATTGTTTTCTTCATTTTGATGAAACATAAAATAAAAAAGATCTTTTTTATCAATTTTATCAATTATTTTATAATTCAGAGCCTCGGTCTGAATATTTTGATTTCTGTTGGTATTGACCTTGACCCAAGCTTCAATATCCATTTTTTTTCTAAAACAAAAATGTAGAATTTTCCAATCAAAATATTTTCGATCCGTATTTTTTTCCATATATAGAATAGCGCTTTTTCCTAAAAATATTTTGATAGGGATATAGGCGAATCTAGCAAAATTTTTTCTTGTTTGTGTATTGTAATTATAAGAATTCTTTTGAGTTTTATTGACTTGGAATGGTGATCTATAAATAGATGGGTCTTCCGTATTTTCATAATTAATAGATCTATAAGATAAAAGATTATATCTATAGTATTTTTGAAAATTATCTTTCTGATTTGGTAATAAATATATTTCGTAATCACTTTGTTTTTTATAATAACTTAATTGTTCTTTTTCATATGACTCTGATGTGTTTACATTTTTATCTTGAATTATACGACATTTTTTGGTGCTATTTCGCCACTTTTGTGCTATTAATTTAGACCATTTAAGCGGAGATAAATTATATTGATAATAACCTCTTAACCAGCCTTTCCATTGATTTTTTTTCGAGTTCGGGAATTTCTTATCTTTGAATTTAGAATCAAGTATTCCTTGTCTGCTCAAATAATTTTTTATTGAAGGTTTAAGAAAAAAAGATGTTCCATGATATTCAAGAATAGATATTAATTTAAACAAGTTAAGAACTTGGACTTGTGATAATTTGTAAAATACATATGCTTGTGAAAAAGAGAATAATTCATAAAAATTAGGTGAATTATTATTACTAATATTATAAAAGGGCTTTTGTATAGTTGAAAGAAAGTCAATTGTATTTTGATTAATTTTATTACTTTTTTCGTGATTTTTTTTAGTATTTAAAATAGGTTTATCAATAATAGTTTTTGTTGATTCAATAAAAATTTTTCTATGGATTCTGGTAATATTAATCATAGATAGAAGGATATTTATATATATCTTTTGAATGAAAAATTTTATAAAAAAATCAAATTTACGGATTATTCGAGCAATACGTCTTTTTAATATTTGCCAAATCGTTTTTGTTAATTCAAATCTTTTAGCATTATAACGATTTTTATTAGTATTAAGACTAACATTTATTCCTGGAATCATTTTTTTTTTCTCTTTTTTAATTTTTTCTATTTTTTTTCTAATTGTACTTGTTCTATCAGTTAGACCATTCATTTTTTTTTCTGTCAGTAAAAAATTTGTCCAATTTCTAGATGTAAGGTGATTCATGGATTCATTAATTAGTGGATTTCCCATTATCGAATCTTTTTTAATTTCGTCTAATTTATCTACTTCTTTCAATCTACTAAATAGAAATAGAATTTGATTTATTTTTGAAATTTCTTTTATTATTCTTTTTAAAAATAGAATATTTTTTATAAACCATTTTTTTGTTTTTTTTGAAATAGTTAGAAAGAACCTTGTTCTTTCTTTTAAAATTTGTAAAATGAAAAGGTATTTTTTTTTTAAATTTCCAAGTTTTTTTTCGAGTTTATTTAAAATAGGTTCAAAAAAAGAAGGACCTTTTCGGGGAGAACCAAAGGGAAATTCCGTTTCCATTCCCCAAACTGTTAAAAAACAAAAATCATCCTTTTGACCTTTCGTTTTCATTCGATCTCGATAAGAATACTTTAGTTTAGATCCATGCCAAGGTTTTAGACAGAAAGGAAATAGGATTTTTATCTGAATGCCATCTAGTAACCAATTTTGTGGAAATTCTCTTTCTGATAATTGAACACCATTATAGGTGCATTTAATATGTATTTCTCTATTCCATTCCTTTAAATCTTCAGACCATTCAGGAAATTGCAATAGTAGCATACGGCCAATATTTTTAGCTATTATTAATGAAGGTAATAGAATATATTTTCTAAGAGTCGATTGAGTTATTAACATTAAACCTCTTATTATTTGCGCAAATGGGATCGTATCCCAAGCTTCCGCTATTTCTATTCGTGCTTTCTCCTTTCTTTTGTTCTCTTCTTTTTTGTCCGTCTCTTTTTTTTTTTCCTCTTTTCTCTCTTCTTCTGTATAATCTGAAATTTGTAG